CCCCCTTTTCTTTACGTAGTATTTTTTTTACTATACCTGTTGACGTAGCATTATAGACCGTATTGTTACTCTTGCTACCATCAGGATAGATCTGTCCCCTTCCTCGGTTTCCCCCTACATATATAGGATATTTTAAGAAATGAACGTCTTTTTGCGTAGCGGGATCGGGGGAAAGAATGGGAAAGACAATTTCACTATATTTCTTACCGGGAACAGGGCCTATCACAAGAATATTTTTTTTATTGGGACGATAACTTTGAAAAGAGAGATTTCCTATCTTTTCTTTCAACTCAGGAGAAATACGGTCGGGCGGCGCTAATTCGAATCCCTCGGGCAAAATAAGAACAGCACCCACATTCAACCCTCCCTTTTTACCATTAGCAAGAACTTGTTTCAGCTGCATATCATAAGGGATTCGAAGAACTGCTTCAAATACAGTATCAGGAAGCACTGCTTGGGGAACTTCAATATCCACAGGCTTATTAGCTAAATGGCAATTGGCACATACAATTCGTCCAGTTGCTTCCCGCGGGTTTTCATAACCCTGCTGCGCAAAAATGGGATATGCATTTGAAATAGATGTGCGAGTTATTACGTATATCATGATCGATACAGAAATCGATCGAATCATCTGTTCCTTTAACCAAGAAAAAGTATTTCTATTTTCCATGTCCAATCGCGGATCCCGGAATTTCTACAATAAATTAGATAGGTAGCTAAGCTAATCTAGTTCCCTATACACGAGTCTGTTGTCATTGAGCAGGTAGAAATAGAAAGAGTTTTGCTAAAAAGGAAAAGGCTTTCTTTCTAAAGGAAGAAATATGCTAATTTGATTAATATTAGGAAAAATATGAGGAAATCAAACGAGTGAGTTTATGCTTCACTAATTGAATGATAAATGACTACAAGTGAAGGAGATAGACGGTTTAAACAAAAAAAGACCCAAAATTTCAAACACGTGTCTAGAATCACAGGAAAACTACAAACAAAAATAGTGAAAATTAGCTCGTTAGGAGCCCATCCAAGATTGTTGTAGACCCAACGAATTAGTAGTTCCCAACCCCGGGTGGAGTGAAATCCAACAAAAAAATCAGTAACTAAAAGAATAAAAAAAGCTTTTATTGAGTCATTTAAGTTATAGAAAAATTCCTGAACCCGCGAATTCAAAATAACAAGTTCTTCTTTACCCAGAAAAAAAGAACCACTTAGAATAGCCAAACAGATTATATTTGTTGAGAAATGCAAAATGATATGGAGATGATCCTCATTATCTATTTTGGCCAATTGTATTATTTCCTTGTGTATTCCTATGGGAGGTTTTTGTACATGTGTCTTCGGTTTCTCTTTTATCATTTCGTCCAAGAGAAAAAGTTCTTCTAATTCTATGAATCCTTCTAGAATCCTTTTCTCTTGAATATCAGTTAAGAAAGTTTCGGATTGTCTGGTATTCCACCAATTCTGAATCCAAAGTTCCAGACATTTGTTAAAAGAGAAAGAGACTCCCCAGGGCAAAAGTACGATAAATACAAGATATAGGAAAGAAGGTAATGCTTTCTTTTTTTTCATTTTTGATCTGTAAATTGAGTTGTTAACGAATCCGCTTCATTCGCCGACTCTATTTCATTCGCTGAATATATATGATATTTCTTTTCTTTGAAGCAAAAATTCTATAACAAAGTTTAAGACCTTGTGTTTGTATCTAGTTCTCTTTTTGTATACTAGTGGAATTTTATTGTATTGGGTTCTTTCTTAGATCTAAATGGAGTGGAATAGAGAAATAAAAAAAAGGCCTTTCATATAAAAGAAAAATGGAAGAATATTATGCCATATATCTCACTTGGACAAAACAAATTAGAAGTAATTTTCTCTTATCCTCGTTTGTCCCTTCCTTTAGATAAATACTCAAAATCCCCTTACAATTGCAATTTTTTGCAATTGGTATTCAAAAAACTTCAATTGGTACGCGTAAGAAATAGGCCAATTCGGCAGCTTTTTGTTCAATTTCTCGTGGAGTAAAAAACTTCTCATCAGTACGAGTCAAGGGAATGACCCCTTGACCCCGGATTTCCATATAAAGGATACGACGAGGATAAAGACCCTCTTTAATCTGAATTCTAATTGATTGGATATCCCGCACAAGGAATCGAAGGAAGATGCGACGTTTTATTCCAGGGAATCCCCAACGAAAAATGCACACTATTCCCTCTTTTCTATCGAATCGGTCATAACCACTGCCTACATTCCACAAAATAGTGCACCACAAATAGGAGCTAATGAATAGGCCCGCAATTCCGTAGAAAGACATCACGACCCCCTGTGGAAAAAAAAGAATTTGTTGAGATGGAAGTACAGATATCATATTCTTACCAAGATAACTGGAAGCCCCAACCGCTAAGAATCCTAATGAACCTAGAAAAAGAATACAGGCCCAGAAAAAATTACCTGTTTTTCGAGAACCTTTTAGAAGTTCTATCCATATGTGTTCTGATCGCCAATTCATATTAGATATACTAAATCCAGTAGCGGTCAATTGAAATTGAGAGAATAAGCTAAATGATTTTGACTTTACTTTTTTTGATTCTGAAATAGCCTTCAGTAGCTAGTACTCCTGTGAAAAAATTGGTTAGATACATTGACTTTCTATTCAAAAAGAATTCGTGTATCCACTTAAAAAAACTCGCTATACTCGGCTACGCATATGCACGCATTTATGCTCGTAGCCTATATCTGCATCCATAGACGTTTTTCATTTGTGTGTAGAAAGAACTACATATCCTATCATATTATATTACTTACACAAAAAATATCCGTATTATGATCCTGGAAATACATTAAGAAAATTTGGCCCCGTCGTTTCTAGACAATCTTATTTTTCTGCACATAAAGAAATAAAGAAGCCATTGCAATTGCCGGAAATACTAAGCCTACTAAAGGCACAAAAATAGAGGGTAAGTTAAAATCTGTCATAGAATATGTGTCTCAATTCAAATTTACTATTTCTATCTATTCGAAATATATCTTAAGATTCTTATGATATAATTAAGTATATCTATTATAAGGAATATTGACTATTGTTTTTTTTAGTTTACAAAATAAAGATTTTGTATAGAATACTATTTTTATTTTTTTTTTAGAATACTTTTAGAATACTTTTAGAATACTAAAGTATTCTATATCTATAAAAAAAATGAATGGAATAGATAATAAGAAAATTGCAAAAAAGGGGAACTAATTAAAAATTAAAAATATTTTTTTTTTCTTTTCCCATTCTCATCGCCTTTCTATCCTTCTAATCGAACTTGAAATTGGATTCAAAAGAAAGCTATTGTGAAAATCAAAGAAATACCTCTTTCAGAATACCCTTTAATTTAACTTTAATTTTAAAAGTAATAAAAGTGGAATAGAATAACCCGGTTGAAGGGTAATGATCATACGTCTGTAATGCATTGTATGTCCCAGAATAGGTCCCATTCTTCTACCCTTTCCGGGTAGTCGATGGCTATTCACAGCTACTACCTTAACACCAAAGAAGAGTTCGACCCAATTCTTTATTTCTGTCTTAGTGAATCCCGATTCAACATTAGAAGTATATTGATTCTTTCCCAATAAACGAAGACTCTTTTCTGTAAATACTGCGTATTTGATTCCATTATCGTATGATAATACTATATTTTTATTTCTATTTGTTTATTGTATTATACCTTTCAATATTCTAGATATATAGAATAGAAGAATCTCGATTTGTCAAGTCTCATGATCGTATCAAGATCTATTTAAATTTGGCTCAATCTTTTTTTTCTAAAAAAAGATTGAGCCAAATTTAATTGCAATCAATTTAGAAGAATAAAGAAGAATTACTGCATTTCGTAACTGATTTTTTCTCTTTCTATTTTTCCTCTTTTTTATTTTATTTTATTTAGAACTTCTTTATATCTAGTTTTATCTACTTAATCTATGGTATCCACCGGCGCGAACTCAAATTTGATCGCCTTCCATACTTCACAAGCTGCGGCTAGTTCAGGACTCCATTTGCAAGCTGCTTTGATAATTTCATTACCTTCACGAGCAAGATCGCGCCCTTCGTTACGAGCTTGTACACAGGCTTCTAAAGCCACACGATTAGCTGCTGCACCAGGTGCATTTCCCCAAGGATGTCCTAAAGTTCCTCCACCAAATTGTAATACGGAATCGTCTCCAAAGATTTCGGTCAGAGCTGGCATATGCCAAACATGAATACCCCCTGAAGCTACCGGTATAACACCTGGCATGGATACCCAGTCCTGAGTGAAAAAGATACCGCGAGAACGATCTTTTTCAATAAAATCATCGCGCAATAAATCAACAAAACCTAAAGTTATTTCGCGTTCCCCTTCTAACTTACCTACTACTGTACCGGCGTGGATATGATCTCCCCCCGACATACGCAATGCTTTAGCTAATACACGGAAATGCATACCATGGTTTTTCTGTCTATCAATAACTGCATGCATTGCTCGGTGAATGTGAAGAAGTAGGCCGTTGTCGCGGCAATAATGAGCCAAACTAGTATTTGCGGTGAATCCTCCAGTTAAGTAGTCATGCATTACAATAGGAACCCCTAATTCCCTTGCAAATACAGCTCTCTTAATCATTTCTTCGCATGTACCTGCAGTCGCATTCAAGTAATGCCCCTTAATTTCCCCGGTTTCGGCTTGTGATTTATAAATTGCTTCAGCACAAAAAACAAAACGGTCTCTCCAGCGCATAAATGGTTGTGAGTTTACGTTTTCATCATCTTTGGTAAAATCAAGTCCACCGCGTAGACACTCATAACACGCTCTACCGTAATTTTTTGCGGATAATCCCAATTTTGGTTTAATAGTACATCCCAATAAAGGACGACCATACTTGTTCAACTTATCCCTTTCAACTTGGATACCGTGAGGCGGACCTTGGAAAGTTTTTGAATAAGTAGGGGGAATTCGTAGATCCTCCAAACGTAGAGCGCGTAGGGCTTTGAAACCAAATACGTTACCTACAATGGAAGTAAACATGTTAGTAACAGAACCTTCTTCAAATAGGTCTAATGGATAAGCTACATAACAGATATATTGATCTGCCTCCCCAGGAACGGGCTCGATGTGATAGCATCGTCCTTTGTAACGATCAAGACTGGTAAGTCCATCAGTCCAAACAGTTGTCCATGTACCAGTAGAAGATTCCGCAGCTACTGCAGCCCCTGCTTCTTCAGGCGGAACCCCGGGCTGAGGAGTTACTCGGAATGCTGCCAAGATATCAGTATCCTTGGTTTCGTACTCCGGGGTATAGTAAGTCAATTTATAATCCTTAACACCGGCTTTAAATCCAACACTTGCTTTAGTTTCTGTTTGTGGTGACATAAGTCCCTCCCTACAACTCATGAATTAAGAATTCTCGCAACGACAGGGTCTACTCGATATGGATTAGGCGTAAATGAAACCTTTACAAAAATCTAAAAAAAAAAGATATTCAATTAATATCAACTCATTAAATAAAAAAAGTAGTATGCTTAAGTTAATGAATATGTTTCATTCATATATTAGGAATTGAGTTGTTGTTATGGTAAGTTAACACGGTTCGTTATTAAACCATAGATTTGATTCACCAAATCCATCATTATTGTATACTCTTTGATAGATATAGCGCAACCCAAACCAATCCCTAATCCTTATTTTAGAATTTGGAAAGTTCTTAATGGGCCCCTTTGATATTTTGAATCTAAATACCTAAATACTAAGAAAATTCTCTGTTGACAGCAATCTATGCTTCACAGTAGTATATATTTTGTATATCGAAGTCCTAGATAGGAAGGTAGAGTAGGCACAGATCCTTCACAAAAGGCAAAATTTATATGAAAAAAAAAAGATTGATTGAACTTTCCAACGGACTCATTCCATAAGTAAACGATTGAATGGGATTCGCTTGGGCAACGAAATCAAGTGCTAGCCCCCTTTTCTTTTTTATTGAATTAACTAATTCATTTCCTTTTGAGTTTTGGATATTTTTTTTTATTTGATTTGGCATTATTCAACAAGAAAAAAAAAAAGAAAAATTTCGACAAATTCCTTTTTTTTTGAAAATTATGTGATAATTATGAGAACCGATCCTACTACTTCGCGTCCCGGGGTTTCCACAATTGAAGAAAAAAGCGCAGGGCGTATTGATCAAATTATTGGACCCGTGCTGGATATCACTTTTCCCCCGGGCAAGTTGCCTTATATTTATAACGCTTTGATAGTCAAGAGTCGAGATACTGCCGATAAGCAAATTAATGTGACTTGTGAGGTACAACAATTATTAGGAAATAATCGAGTTAGAGCTGTAGCTATGAGTGCTACAGACGGGTTGATGAGAGGAATGGAAGTGATTGACACGGGAGCTCCTCTCAGTGTTCCAGTCGGTGGAGCTACTCTCGGACGAATTTTTAACGTTCTTGGGGAGCCTATTGACAATTTGGGTCCTGTAGATACTAGTGCAACATTCCCTATTCATAGATCTGCGCCTGCCTTTATCGAGTTAGATACGAAATTATCTATCTTTGAAACAGGTATTAAGGTGGTCGATCTTTTAGCTCCTTATCGACGTGGAGGAAAAATCGGACTATTTGGGGGGGCAGGAGTAGGTAAAACAGTACTCATCATGGAATTAATCAATAACATTGCTAAAGCTCATGGAGGTGTATCCGTATTTGGCGGAGTAGGGGAACGGACTCGTGAAGGAAATGATCTTTATATGGAAATGAAGGAATCTGGAGTAATTAATGAAAAAAATATTGAGGAATCAAAGGTAGCTCTAGTCTATGGCCAAATGAATGAACCGCCGGGAGCTCGTATGAGAGTTGGTTTAACTGCCCTAACTATGGCAGAATATTTCCGAGATGTTAATAAGCAAGACGTGCTTTTATTCATCGATAATATCTTTCGTTTTGTTCAAGCAGGATCGGAAGTATCCGCCTTATTAGGGAGAATGCCCTCCGCGGTGGGTTATCAACCTACCCTTAGTACAGAAATGGGTTCTTTGCAAGAAAGAATTACTTCTACCAAAAAGGGATCTATAACTTCGATCCAAGCAGTTTATGTACCTGCGGACGATTTGACCGACCCTGCTCCTGCCACAACATTTGCACATTTGGATGCTACTACCGTACTTTCCAGAGGATTGGCTTCCAAGGGTATTTATCCCGCAGTAGATCCTTTAGATTCAACCTCAACTATGTTACAGCCTCGGATCGTTGGCAACGAACATTATGAAACTGCGCAAAGAGTTAAGGAAACTTTACAACGTTACAAAGAACTTCAAGACATTATCGCAATTCTTGGGTTGGATGAATTATCGGAGGAGGATCGTTTAACTGTAGCAAGAGCACGAAAAATCGAGCGGTTCTTATCACAACCGTTCTTTGTGGCAGAAGTTTTTACCGGTTCCCCAGGAAAGTATGTTGGTCTTGCAGAAACAATTAGGGGATTTCAACTAATACTTTCCGGAGAATTAGACAGCCTACCCGAACAGGCTTTTTATTTGGTGGGGAACATCGATGAAGCTAGCACGAAAGCTATAAACTTAGAAGAGGAGAGCAAATTGACGAAATGAAATTAAATCTTTATGTACTGACTCCTAAACGAATTATTTGGGATTGTGAAGTGAAAGAAATCATTTTATCTACTAATAGTGGCCAAATTGGTGTATTACCAAACCACGCCCCCATTAACACAGCTGTAGATATGGGTCCTTTGAGAATACGCCTCCTCGACGACCAATGGTTAACGACGGTTCTGTGGAGTGGTTTTGCGAGAATAGTTAATAATGAGATCATTATTTTAGGAAATGATGCAGAACTGGGTAGTGACATTGATCCAGAAGAAGCTCAACAGGCACTTGAAATAGCCGAAGCTAATTTGAGTAGAGCTGAGGGTACGAAAGAATTGGTTGAAGCGAAGCTAGCTCTCAGACGAGCTAGGATACGAGTCGAGGCTGTCAATTGGATTCCCCCATCCAATTGAAGACAACCCAAAGGTTTCGTTGATACAAAGAAAAAGGAAAGAAAGGTAGAAAAAGTTATTAGATAGCGAAGCGAAGTAAGCCCAATGCTATCTAGTAATTTTTCTACCTACCTACCTACTATTGGATTTGAACCAATGACTCCCGCCGTATGAAAGCAATACTCTAACCACTGAGTTAAGTAGGCAATTTATCACCACAAAAGAAGCCCCATTACTTCGATCGATTATAGATCGAATCCTTTTTATAAGCAATACCGCTCCGTTATTGGTATGTTTATGTTATGTTATTGGTATGTTTATGTTATATAGTAAACGGATCAAAGGAATATCCTCTGGCATTACAGAATATTCATCTTGACAAGAAATTATCCATATGTTAAGATATCTCTGACAAGGGCTATAGCTCAGTTCGGTAGAGCAACTCGTTTACACGTGCGCCAATGCTTTTCAAGGGAACTTATTATGCAATGAACATAATTGAACTTATTGCAAAATCAATGTCTTACTTCATGGATTCGAAAGAATAGGAGAACAGTAGCCTGACAAACAGTCGGTTCAGTACGATTCAGGTGCCAATTCAGGTGCTTAATCAAATAGAACCCCTATTGATTTGCTAGTTGATAAGGTAAATATCCAGCCCACTCAATGCTAGGCGTAATGAGGGTAAGGGCCTCCAAAAAACTTCTTTTCGTTCTATGAACTTTAAGGTGTATGAAGTCTCATAGTAAACTCTTGCAGCGGAACGATAGAGACTCCATTTCACTTAGGTTGATTTTATTTAGGCCGGAGGCAGACCTAAGTCAAGATAATCCTCCTTTGAAACACTTTGGTATTGCTCCTAGATAGATCATAAGACAAATAATCAATCAGAGCACAGGGAGCCATCTTATTATCTTTCCCTAAAGAAAAACTATGGCAGATTAACTGATCTTTACATCAGTTGATGAAAGAGCCCAATGCAGAAAAATAAAAATGCATGTTGGGTCTTTGAAACAGTTTGAATCATTTCGATAATAATCTGTTTGATCTGTTTTACCGAGAAGGTCTACGGTTCGAATCCGTATAGCCCTAATATATACGTCTTTTTTTCCTTTTTAGGATGGATATCTTATGTTTCCTTTAGTATATTTCTTTGACTTATCCTTTAGTATATTTCTTTGACTTATTAGTACTTGTTTATAGACTCGACGGTCGATTGCGCCATAGAATAGAGATAAAAGCATTACCATAGGCTCATTCATCGAAAATCATATAGACAGGAAAAAAAAAAAGAATTTTGATCAAATCAATAGAAGGAAGGATCTCTTAACTGATTTGAATTCCATCCTCCTTCAAATAGGATATGCTCTAAGTCCCTATACTTTCCTATAATGACTGCAACGATTTTCTCCATTTTGCGAATTCCTATTTTGTTTGAAGTATATTACTATATATACATTATCTAAATGGATCCACTTTAAATAAAATAGAAAAAAAAGAGTAAATAATAAAACTAGATATTCTGTTTCATAATTCTGAAATAGAGTTCTTTTTTTTAGTATTACTCCTCATTAGGATGCATACATTAGTCATTCCATTTTAATTAGGTTCTAATCTAAATTTGAATTAGGTACTAATCTAATTAGTAGTAAGTATTTTCTTTTTTATTTAATAGTCTCGGACTATCATTAAATAAAGGGTAGAGCAATTCTTTTTTCTAGATATTTTAGAGAAAGCGAGACAAAGTGAAGCAAAAGAGTTTTCTTTGTATAAGAATTAGGTCCATATCATATGTAAATAGAAGAGAAATAAAAAAAAAAAGGGGGAGTGGGGATTCCATTGGATGAATCCTTAAGGAGAGACATGTTACAAAAGAAACAAAGGCTAAAGTAAGCCGCTTTTTGCCTTTGGTTTGAGCAAAACGGATTCTTGTTTCACCGAGGAAAAGAGAGAAGTTCTGGATAAATTGACAATGTCATGTCAACTTGAATTGACTAATTAAGTTCCGCCTATTCCACATTAATGGGAGTATATTTATGTTTCTGCTTCACGAATATGATACTTTTTGGACATTTCTAATAATAGCAAGCCTTATTCCTATTTTGGTATTTTGGATTTCAGGACTTTTAGCCCCGGTTAGTGAAGGACCAGAGAAGCTTTCTAGTTATGAATCGGGTATAGAACCCATGGGGGGGGCTTGGTTACAATTCCGAATACGCTATTACATGTTTGCGTTAGTTTTTGTTGTTTTTGATGTGGAAACGGTCTTTCTCTACCCTTGGGCAATGAGTTTCGACGTATTGGGTGTATCCGTTTTTATCGAAGCTTTCATTTTTGTGCTTATCCTAGTTGTTGGTTTAGTTTATGCATGGCGAAAAGGAGCCTTGGAATGGTCTTAACTGAATATTCAGAAAAAAAAAAAAAAAAAGAAGGAAAAGATTCCATTGAGACAATTATGAGTTTGATTGAGTTTCCGTTACTCGACCAAACAAGTTCCAATTCCGTTATTTCAACTACACCAAACGATCTTTTGAATTGGTCAAGACTCTCCAGTTTATGGCCCCTTCTATATGGTACCAGTTGTTGTTTCATTGAATTTGCTTCATTAATAGGTTCACGATTCGACTTTGATCGTTATGGATTGGTACCAAGATCAAGTCCTAGGCAAGCGGACCTAATTTTAACAGCTGGTACGGTAACAATGAAAATGGCTCCATCTTTAGTGCGATTATATGAGCAAATGCCTGAACCGAAATACGTCATTGCTATGGGAGCCTGTACTATTACAGGGGGAATGTTCAGTACGGATTCCTATAGTACTGTTCGAGGAGTTGATAAGTTAATTCCTGTGGATGTCTACCTGCCGGGTTGCCCGCCTAAACCAGAGGCTGTTATAGATGCCCTAACAAAACTTCGTAAGAAGATATCGCGAGAAATAGTTGAGGATCGAACTCTATGTCAAAGTCAAAAGAAAAATCGATCTTTTACTACCCGTCACAAGCTTTATGTTCGGCGCAGTACTCACACAGGAACTTACGAACAAGAATTGCTCTATCAATTACCATCTACTTTAGATATATCTTCTGAAACCTTTTTCAAATCCAAAAGTCCAGTATCTTCCTACAAATTAGTGAATTAGGAGGGGTTCTTTTGTGCAGAAAAAGAAAGAGCAGTGCAATCTTTCAAACTTGCGTTTGAAATGTGAAATATTTATACAAAGGGGGAGAGATCAAGACAATGCAGCAGGGTTGGTTATCTAATTGGCTAGTCAAACATGAGGTGGTTCATAGATCTTTAGGCTTCGATCACCGAGGAATAGAGACTTTACAAATAAAAGCGGGGGATTGGGATTCCATTGCTGTCATTTTATATGTATATGGTTACAATTATTTACGTTCCCAATGTGCTTATGACGTAGCACCCGGTGGATCTTTAGCTAGCGTGTATCATCTTACGAGAATACAGTATGGTATAGATAACCCAGAAGAAGTATGCATAAAAGTCTTTGCCCAAAAAGATAATCCTAGAATCCCGTCTGTCTTCTGGGTTTGGAGAAGTGCCGATTTTCAAGAACGCGAATCTTATGATATGGTGGGAATTTCTTATGATAATCATCCACGTCTTAAACGTATCTTAATGCCTGAAAGTTGGATAGGCTGGCCCTTACGTAAGGACTATATAACCCCCAATTTCTATGAAATACAAGATGCTCATTGAATGATAATAAATTCATGTTCACTTATACAACACAACTCCAGATTTTATTCAAGTCAAAGAATATTTTTACGTTCTGTTCCTAGACGAAACGAAATACTTATTATATTCTAATGAATTCCTATTATATTATACAAAAAGGTTCAGATAGAATGAACAAAAAGGGCTTCATTTTGATTTTCCAATTTGGAAAATCACATATTCGTTTCCTTCGTATGAACAAAAAAATACAATGACTCAAAGAAGTTCCTACCACGAACTTTGTACCGCGCGTATTACGTAGAACAACTAGGAAAGTAGGATAAGCAAGAATAAAAAAAATTCTTCGGAATAGCAGCATACAAAATTAATAAGAAATGCAAAAATGAAGAAAAGGGCACCTAATCTCCCCTCTTTCTATACCATAAATAACCAGAGATTTTAACCTTTTTTCTAAAAAGAAGTCTTTAGAGATTTATCTACTTACTCTAAACTATCTAGATTATTAATGAATATGTACCCCAATCCATTCAAGATATTTGTATCAATATCTATTCGGTAGATCCTTTTTTTTTTCTGTGCCAGGAACCAGATTTGAACTGGTGACACGAGGATTTTCAGTCCTCTGCTCTACCAACTGAGCTATCCTGACCCTTTCTTGTGTTGTGCATCATCCTAGTAGAGTATTTGCATCTATGTCAATTAAAGGGACTAAAAAATCAATAAAGTATTCCATTACAAATTTGGAAATGGGGGGGGTAATCCTATGCATTGTGGATGGCTTACTTAATAATACTTCAAAATCGAATTAATAATCGAGATTCCTTGCCGCTACTCTACTCTAATAAAAAAGAAATCATCTATTTAATGAATAGCATAAGATTCGTTGAGTTCTCGTCACACTCCTTTGTGAAAGAGTAGAATGAGAAAGCTTAAACCCATTGATAAAAGAAAAAAAGGATAACTACTATGGTTAGGGAATAAAAGATATGGTTAGGGAATAAAAGGGGGTTTGGGGATAGAGGGACTTGAACCCTCACGACTTATAAAGTCGACGGATTTTCCTTTTACTAGAAATTTCATTGTTGTCAGTATTGACATGTAGAATGGGACTCTCTCTTTATCCTCGTTCGATTAATCCACTTTTTTAAAGATCTCGAAAACAATGAATTGAAGGATTTGATTACTCAATATTCGATTGGAATGGATTCACAATAATTCTAAAAAAATTCAGAATTTTCTATTTCATAATCATTCCTAATTTCATTCTAAAAAAATAAAATAAAGAACCTATATTATGATATGGGTTCTGTGATTAATCGTTTGCTATGTCAGTATCTATACGTGTGTATTAGATGTATAAAGCCCTTTTTTCTCTAATTTCGAGGGAGTTCCACTACCAACACAACGTAATTACTTCGATTCGTTAGAACAGCTTCCATTGAGTCTCTGCACCTATCCTTTTCCTTTGGGTTCTAGTTTAAGAACCACTTGTTTTTTCAAAAAAGGGATTTGGCTCAGGATTGCCCATTTTTCATTCCAGGGTTTCTCTGAATTTGGAAGTTACCACTTAGCAGGTTTCCATACCAAGGCTCAATACAATCAAGTCCGTAGCGTCTACCGATTTCGCCATATCCCCATTTTGCTTTTCTTTGAAACCAAGATTCCTTGTATAATTTCATCCATCTCTTAGTTTTTTTTGAATCATTGAATTCATTATTCGACGTAGTCTAGCAGCTCATCTCTATTTGAGAGACTCCGCTCGCTTATTGCAATTCAGAATTGAATTGATTCTATCGTTGATATATTTGCAATTCAATCGGAATGAATATATCCAAAAGTTTTTCTCTCTCCCGCCCCCCCAGCCTTTTTTAGAGTATTAAAAATCATACTATAACGCTTGATATTCATTATTTTTTTTCTAATCTGAATTAGAAATTTCATTTGCTATGATTCTATCTTCTCCTTAGTGAACTATTTATCCTTAAATTATTAACAAATAAAAAAAAACAAAATATCTTAAAAATGTATATAATGATCGAATGAAAATGCCAATCTCTTGGCATTTTCTCTTTATTATATTATTCATATATATTCTTCTTTTATATGCATTAGATTATTCGTCCGAGCCGTATCAAATTGCAAATATCTGAAATCAAATTGATTCAATATAGAATTTGGAATAGATTCTATTAGAAAAATCCATTTGCGAATTAGAGAAATAAAAAGAAAGTTCAATAAATTCTAGAATCCTATTTAAGAATATCATTTAGTTAAGCATATAAAGCTAACTTTATCTTTATGAAATTCGAGTATTTTTTTTTTCTAATTCTTTCTAATTCTTCTAATTCTAAGTAGAACTTCCAATTTCGAGCTAGTTAATAACTAAGATTAATAATTAAGATCTGACATTTTACGGATTCCCTATATATATTTCTATTTGTTACACTATTTCTGTTATGTAAGCCCGCTTAGCTCAGAGGTTAGAGCATCGCATTTGTAATGCGAGGGTCATCGGTTCAAATCCGATAGTCGGCTTTTTTCTCTATCGATGTTCCATGAACAAGAATTTCTCTTTTTCTCCGAATTAAATGGGAAATCCAGAGTCTATTATGTCGTTCTACCTTACAATTTTGCTAGATACAAAGCATAAAAATAAATAATATATATACAAAAATCCAGATGTTGATGAAATTACATTTTTTGTGGTACTTTTAGTAGATTTTACTCTGTTTATCCTTTAGTTTAATTCAGTTTGAATTTCGATGTATTCTGTAATGTAAATAGAATGAAATTTATTGTGTAAAATAAAATTTCAATAAAATAAAAAAGGAGTTTTCATGTCCCGTTATCGAGGGCCTCGTTTAAAAAAAATACGCCGTCTGGGAGCTTTACCAGGACTCACTAGAAAAACGCCTAAATCCGGAAATAATCAGAAAAAGAAATTCCATTCTGGGAAAAAAGAGCAATATCGTATTCGTCTTCAAGAAAAACAGAAATTGCGTTTTCATTATGGTCTGACAGAACGCCAATTACTTAGATATGTACATATCGCTGGAAAAGCAAAAAGATCCACAGGTCAGGTTTTACTACAATTACTTGAAATGCGTTTGGATAATATCCTTTTTCGATTGGGTATGGCTTCAACCATTCCTGGGGCCCGGCAATTAGTTAACCATAGACATATTTTAGTTAATGGTCGTATAGTTGATATACCAAGTTTTCGTTGCAAACCCCGAGATATTATTACTACGAAGGATAACCAACGATCAAAACGTCTGGTTCAAAATTCTATTGCTTCATCCGATCCGGGCAAATTGCCAAAGCATTTGACGGTTGACACATTGCAATATAAAGGACTAGTAAAAAAAATTCTAGATAGGAAGTGGGTCGGTCTCAAAGTAAATGAGTTGTTAGTTGTAGAATATTACTCTCGCCAGACTTGAACTTAACGAAAAAAGGAAAGGTTCATAGAATTTTTTGTCCCTTCCCCTTTCCCCGAACTAAATCAACCTAAGGCTCTTAATTCGTATTTTCCCGTTCACCTAGCAGAAATAGATTAACCCTAGGATCCTTTTTTCTTTTTTGTTATTTCCTCGATGTGTATTTTACATACCACAGTAATTTGCTATAGAGAATTTCTATTAAATAAAGGTATTATTGCTGGAATAAATTGTTATTTCATTTGATACATTGTGATCGCTAACATTGATGAATTAAGAGAAACGGAAAGAGAGGGATTCGAACCCTCGGTAAACAAAAGTCTACATAGCAGTTCCAATGCTACGCCTTGAACCGCTCGGCCATCTCTCCTCCATAATCTTATTATGGAAAATAAACTGAGTGAATAGCGAGTTTTCGTATTCCTGCAGTACAGGTACAGCCACAACGGCTCGGGGATTCCATAGCTCTATGGGAAAAATTCCTTTTCATCTAAGTGGAAGGATCCTGTATTTTTTTTTTTTACTAGGAATTCCGCTCCCTCGAAAAGTTTTTCTTTGGAGAAAACAAAAATAAAAAGAGAATGGAAGAATTCTTCTTATTCCATATCCATAATAAAATAAAGGAACCCTAGAATTCCATTTGCATAAGGTACGTTACGCCATACAATCTAAATATAAAAAAGGGTATGGGGCAATTAATGACTTTGAAAACGCGAAATAGCTGATGAGAGAAGTTGTTGTTGAGAAATAGGAAAGTGGAATAAAATCTAGTCTTAGTCAAATATTTCATATCTCTTCTTGTCCAAACAGAAGGAAAAGGAGACAATTTGAGCTGAGCGGAAAATCCATACCTCTCTTATCCATTTAGAGCATATGGATCAATTTATAAGAATCGAATGTTTTGTTTTTATGTTATTTTGTGATAGAATAAAAAGAATTCTATATAGAATGGGTTGGGAATTATGCCTAGATCCCGTATAAATGGAAATTTCATTGATAAGACCTCCTCGATTGTAGCCAATATTTTATTGCAAATAATTCCGACAACCTCCGGGGAAAAAAGGGCATTTACTTATTATAGAGATGGTGCGATTTGACTCTTTTTTTTTCTTTTTTTTAGCCCTACCTACATCTCATTCTTACGAGAAAGAGAGGGAGTTCGCATAGAGAGAACAAAATTAGTAAAGGAAACCCACGCTTGGGGAAGGTGAGGTGAACTAACAATTCCTTCTGTCGTGTATCCTCGATTGATGTGGCCTCAGATGCTTCAATTGTAGATTTGAGTATTGAGCGAAAGGTTACACCTACAGGATACTGTATTACAGGCCAATCCGACTCTACTAGTACCAATAGGCAGCATAGGGGAGAAAAGCACTACACCTCGAAATAGGAATCAACAAGAGAAAAACTTTGTTAGAAATTAGCCCTTTCCTGATTGGTATCAGGGTTGGGAAGAATGGTTAGGATAACAAACAACCATCAGGTTTGTACTTTGGATACCCTTATAACCATCAAAGGTCGTTGAAGTGGCTAATTCCTCGAAATAGGAGGCGTTGAGAACAAAGAAATTCTTGGAGCTATCATTTTCCTCTAGCATTAATAGAATTCATTGGTGTTAAGAAAAACCTCTTGGGGGAAGGTTGGCTAGAGATTTCTTGGAAAAATACCAGCCCCCTTCGGTCCATAATGAGATGGGACTGATTCTATTTTTATTCTATAGATTTTTCGCTTAGTACTATGTACAGAAGGGATAAGCCGTATGAGAGTACAGAAGGGAGAAGCCGTATGAGATGAAAACCTCATGTACGGTTTTGGAACGGAGATTTTTTGAATAGAATGAACGACCGTAACGGATGTTGGCTCAATCCGAAGGAAATTATGCGGAAGCTTTGCAGAATTATTATGAAGCTACGCGACTAGAAATTGATCCCTACGATCGAAGTTATATACTATATAACATAGGCCTTATACACACAAGCAATGGGGAGCATACAAAGGCTTTGGAATATTATTTCCGGGCGCTAGAACGAAACCCCTTCTTACCGCAAGCTTTTAATAATATGGCCGTGATCTGTCATTACGTGCGACTATCTCCACTATAGAAAGAAGAAAAAAAAAAGAAAGGAGGAAATTTTCTAGTAAATACTAGAAAAAAGGGCTTTCTACATAGGGATCGTCAAAACAACGATTTTACCCTATCAGCTGTAGGAAGGAAGGACACTTCACGAGAATCAAAATAGGAAGAAAGTAGAGCCTATACTACTATTCTATGGATAAAGCTGAAATTGATAGAGAAAACACCGTAAAGATCAATTAGTGAGCGACTGGGTCGATACAACTAAAAAAAAACTGCTTCATTATACCACG